ATCCTTTTCCTTCTTCTTGTTGCTGGATATCTCGTTCGTATACATCTTCTCTTTGTTTCCCGAGCCTCTAGTGAGTTACAGACAGAGTTAGAAAAGATCAAATCTTTGATGATTCCATCATGTATGATGGAATTTCGAAAACTTCTGGATAGGTATCCTACATCTGAACTGAATCCTTTCTGGTTAAAGAATCTCTTTCTAGTTGTTCTGGAACAATTAGGAGATTCTCTGGAAGAAATACGGGGTTCTGCTTCTGGTGGCAACATGCTATTGGGTGGTGGTCCCACTTATGGGGTCAAATCACTACGTTCTAAGAAGAAATATTGGAAGATCAATCTCATCGATCTTGTAAGTATCATACCAAATCCCATCAATCGAATCCTTTTTTCGAGAAATACGAGACATCTAAGTCGTACAAGTAAAGAGATCTATTCATTGATAAGAAAAAGAAAAAACGTGAACGATGATTGGATTGATGAGAAAATAGAATTCTGGGTAGCGAACAGTGATTCGATTGATGATGAAGAAAGAGAATTCTTGGTTCAGTTCTCCACCTTAACGACAGAAAAAAGGATTGATCAAATTCTATTGAGTCTGACTCATAGTGATCCTTTATCAAAGAATGACTCTGGTTATCAAATGATTGAACAACCGGGATCAATTTCCTTACGATACTTAGTTGACATTCATCAAAAGGATCTAATGAATTATGAGTTCAATAGATCCTGTTTAGCAGAAAGACGGATATTCCTTGCTCATTATCAGACAATCACTTATTCACAAACCTCGTGTGGGGCTAATAGTTTTCATTCCCCATCTCCTCATGGAAAACCCTTTTCGCTCCGCTTAGCCCTATCCCCTTCTAGAGGTATTTTAGTGATAGGTTCTATAGGAACTGGACGATCCTGTTTGGTCAAATACCTAGCGACAAACTCCTATGTTCCTTTCATTACGGTATTTCCGAACAAGTTCCTGGATGACAAGCCTAAAGGTTATCTTATTGATGATATTGATGATAGTGACGATATTGATGATAGTGACGATATTGATGATAGTGATGATGACCTTGATCTTGATATTGATACGGAGCTGCTAACTATGACGAATGTGCTAACTATGTATATGACGCCGAAAAGAGACCAATTTGATATCACCCTTCAATTCGAATTAGCAAAAGCAATGTCTCCTTGCATAATATGGATTCCAAACATTCATGATCTGCATGTGAATGAGTCGAATTACTTATCCCTCGGTCTATTAGAGAACTATCTCTCCAGGGATTGTGAAAGATGTTCCACTGGAAAGATTCTTGTTATTGCTTCGACTCATATTCCCCAAAAAGTGGATCCCGCTCTAATAGCTCCGAATAAATTAAATACATGCATTAAGATACGAAGGCTTCTTCTTCCACAACAACGAAAGCACTTTTTCATTCTTTCATATACTAGGGGATTTCACTTGGAAAAGAAGATGTTCCATACTAACGGATTCGGGCCCATAACCATGGGTTCCAATGCGCGAGATCTTGTAGCACTTATCAATGAGGCCCTATCGATTAGTATTACACAGAAGAAATCCATTATAGAAACTAATACAATTAGATCAGCTCTTCATAGAAAAACTTGGGATTTTCGATCCCAGATAAGATCGGTTCAGGATCATGGGATCCTTTTCTATCAGATAGGAAGGGCTGTTACACAAAATGTACTTCTAAGTAATTGCCCCATAGATCCTATATCTATCTATATGAAGAAGAAATCATGTAAGGGAGGGTATTCTTATTTGTACAAATGGTACTTCGAACTTGGAACGAGCATGAAGAAATTCACGATACTTCTTTATCTTTTGAGTTGTTCTGCCGGATCGGTCGCTCAAGATCTTTGGTCTTCATCCAGACACGATGAAAAAAATTGGATCACTTCTTATGGATTCGTTGAGAATGATTCTGATCTAGTTCATGGCCTATTACTATTATTACTATTAGAAGTAGAAGGCGCTCTGGCTCTGGCGGGATCCTCACGGACAGAAAAATATTGCAGTCAGTTTGATAATAATCGAGTGACATTACTTCTTCGTTCCGAACCAAGGAATCAGTTAGATATGATGCAAAATGGATCTTGTTCTATCGTTGATCAGAGATTTCTATATGAAAAATACGAATCGGAGTTTGAAGAAGGGGAAGGGGCCCTCGATCCGCAACAGATAGAGGAGGATTTATTCAATCACATAGTTTGGGCTCCTAGAATATGGCGCCCTTGTGGCAATCTATTTGATTGTATCGAAAGGCCCACTGAATTGGGATTTCCCTATTGGACTGGGTCATTTCGGGGTAAATGGATCATTTATCATAAAGAGGATGAGCTTCAAGAGAATGATTCGGAGTTCTTGCAGAGTGGAACCATGCAGTACCAGACACGAGATAGATTTTCCAAAGAACAAGGCTTTTTTCGAACAAGCCAATTCATTTGGGACCCTGCGGATCCATTCTTTTCCCTATTCA